GCTCACGTAGTTTAATTTAAAACTTAACACTGAAGCTGTTAGAATAGAACCTAAAAAGTCTCGTGAACATAAAAGCTTGGTCCTGGCTTTACTGTCGCCTTTAGCCGAACTTATACATGCAAGTCTCCGCACCCCTGTGAGGATGCCCTCAGCTCCCTGTTGGGAGCGAGGAGCTGGTATCAGGCACGCTTATTAAGCACTATGCCCAAAACGCCTTGCTAAGCCACACCCCCAAGGGTATTCAGCAGTGATAGATTTTAAGCAATAAGTGAAAACTTGACTTAGTCAAAGCTAACTTAGGGCCGGTCAACCTCGTGCCAGCCACCGCGGTTATACGAAGGGCCCAAGCTGACAGACACCGGCGTAAAGCGTGGTTACGGATCAACCCAACTAAAGTCAAACATCCCCCGTACTGTTATACGCGCCCGGAGATAGGATGCCCCACTACGAAAGTGACTTTAATACCCCTCCCGAATCCACCACAGCTAAGAAACAAACTGGGATTAGATACCCCACTATGCCTAGCCGTAAACTTTGATAGTATTATACACCCACTATCCGCCCGGGAACTACGAGCATTAGCTTCAAACCCAAAGGACTTGGCGGTGCTTCAAACCCCCCTAGAGGAGCCTGTTCTAGAACCGATAACCCCCGTTCAACCTCACCACCCCTAGCCTTATTCCGCCTATATACCGCCGTCGTCAGCTTACCCTGTGAAGGCCCCATAGTAAGCAAAATGGGCACAACCCAAAACGTCAGGTCGAGGTGTAGCGCATGAGGTGGGAAGAAATGGGCTACATTCTCTTATTTAGAGAACACGAAGGCCGTGATGAAACGCACACCAGAAGGCGGATTTAGCAGTAAGAAGGAAAAACGAGAGTCCTCCTGAAGCCGGCTATGAAGCGCGCACACACCGCCCGTCACTCTCCCCAAAATTTTACTCTTCAAGTTAATAAAAAATTATTTAAATGAAGGGGAGGCAAGTCGTAACATGGTAAGTGTACCGGAAGGTGCACTTGGATAAACCAGGGTGTAGCTAAACACAGATAAAGTATCTCCCTTACACTGAGAAGTTGCCCGTGCAAACCGGGTCGCCCTGAACCTAACAGCTAGCCCACTTTTCTTAATTAAACTTAACCCCAATAATTTTTTATTACACACACCCAACAAACCATTTTTCCTCCTTAGTACGGGCGACGGAAAAGGAAAACAGGAGCGACAGAGAAAGTACCGTAAGGGAAAGCTGAAAGAGAAATGAAACAACCCTCTCAAGCCCAAGAAAGCAGAGTTTAATCCTCGTACCTTTTGCATCATGATTAAGCCAGAATACTAAAGCGAAGCGCCCTTTAGTTTTTTTCCCCGAAACTAGACGAGCTACTCCGAGACAGCCTAATATAGGGCTAACCCGTCTCTGTGGCAAAAGAGTGGGAAGAGCTCTGAGTAGAGGTGAAAGACCTACCGAGCCTAGTTATAGCTGGTTGCCTAGGAAATGAATAGAAGTTCAGCCCTCCCCATACCCTCCCCCGACCGCAGTAATTGCACAATAATGGCCCCAGGGTCCAACGAAGGCGTTAGTCAAAGAAGGTTCAGCTTCTTTGAACAAAGACACAACTTTTTCAGTAGGATAAAGATTATAATAAAACAAGGAAAAATTGATCTAGTGGGCCTAAAAGCAGCCACCTAAGCAAAAAGCGTTAAAGCTTATTCAAGAGTACTAATCCCCTAATTCTAATAACAAAATCTTATACCCCTAAACCTACTAGGCCGCCCCATGCCCCCATGGGAGAGACCATGCTTAAATGAGTAATAAGAGGGAACGACCCTCTCCTAGCACACGTGTAAGCCGGATCGGACTTACCACCGACATTTAACGGACCCAGATACAAGAGGGCATTGAACTTCAACCCCAGTTTCCCACTAGAAGAACACTCAAATTTAATTTAACCGTTAACCCCACACAGGAGTGCCATACCAGGAAAGACTAAAAGATAAGGAAGGAACTCGGCAAACACAAGCCTCGCCTGTTTACCAAAAACATCGCCTCTTGCAAGAAAAAGAATAAGAGGTCCCGCCTGCCCTGTGACACATAAAGTTTAACGGCCGCGGTATTTTGACCGTGCGAAGGTAGCGCAATCACTTGTCCTTTAAATGGGGACCTGTATGAATGGCACCACGAGGGCTTAGCTGTCTCCCTTGTCCAGTCAATGAAATTGATCTTCCCGTGCAGAAGCGGGACTGGCCCCATAAGACGAGAAGACCCTGTGGAGCTTTAGGTAATCGAACGGACCCTATAAAACCCACTCAAACACCCGAGTCGACCCCCTTTTATGAACCTACCGTTTTATTATGCCTTTGGTTGGGGCGACCGTGGAGAAAAGAAAAACCCCCGTGAGGATCAAAAGCCGATAACTTTTAATGACCGAGGGCCTACCACCCAAAGTAACAGAATCTCTGACCCTAACTGATCCGGCCTCTAGGCCGATCAACGAACCAAGTTACCCCAGGGATAACAGCGCAATCCTCTCCCAGAGCCCATATCGCCGAGGGGGTTTACGACCTCGATGTTGGATCAGGACATCCTAATGGTGCAGCCGCTATTAAGGGTTCGTTTGTTCAACGATTAACAGTCCTACGTGATCTGAGTTCAGACCGGAGTAATCCAGGTCAGTTTCTATCTATGTAATTGTTCTTCTCTAGTACGAAAGGACCGAGAAGATAGGGCCCATGTTTATGACACGCCCTCCCCTCACCTGAAGAAAACAACTAAAATATGCAAGAGGACACGCCCCGTCTGCCCAAACATAGAGGCACGAAAATCCACGTTTTCATTTGGGTGGCAGAGTTCGGATATTGCAAAAGACCTAAGCCCTTTCCACGGAGGTTCAAATCCTCCCCCAAATATCCACGATATAAAACGCTAATTGCAGAATCTGCCTGCTCGGCCACCCCAAGCAGTAGAGCTAATCCCTCTAAATTAGCCATGTCAGGACTTGGCGCAATAGCATACATTTACACAGCCATCATCGAGAAGTTACTTCTAGCTAACTTCATTACAGCATCACTCCTATTACTCTGCTTGATAGCACTATTTCCACACAAGGTCAAAACTATCCCCTCCACTATTATTACTAAATTCTCAAAACTCTTCAAAAAAGAATAAAGGTTTTTCCCCAGACATCCCAGCTGGGGTCAGAAACGGGTGAAGCGGATTACCCAAGAACCACACTGTCACAAAGGGCATCTATCACGAGCACTCGACAGGCCTTATCCCTTAGATGCAGAGAATGCAACTTCTGAGGTTTTCGCGGCTCAGCGATGTAGCACTAGAAAGTAAATTAAAACTATGGGGATTTTACCCCAAGAAGAGGTTAAACCCCTCACAGTGTTTAAAATGAATTTCGCACAATTTTTCCACCCCCTATGAGTTATTTACTTTTTGTTATTTACAAATGTAATTACTGCCACCCTCCTGCTCCTTGCTATTACAGCATTAATTTCCCCTAAAGCACGTGCCCGAATGGCAGAACGAACCAAGAAATTTTTTACTAAAACCCAAAGCAGTAAAAAATAAACACCGAAACCAAACTTTGGCATAGAGGTGCACCAGACAAGTCTGGTGGATATGAGACTTTCTGGCCGGGCTATGATCTCGATCGCAGTAATCTATATTATCAACCCGCTATCCTATATCGTCCCAGTGCTTCTAGCAGTCGCATTTTTAACCCTCCTAGAACGAAAGGTCTTAGGCTATATGCAGCTTCGAAAAGGGCCTAACATCGTAGGCCCGTACGGACTACTGCAACCTATTGCAGACGGAGTAAAGCTTTTTATTAAGGAACCAATCCGTCCTTCCACATCCTCTCCCTTCCTTTTTCTTGCCACGCCTATGCTAGCCCTTACCCTAGCCCTCACCCTTTGAGCCCCGATACCCATCCCCTACCCAGTCACGGACCTAAACCTAGGTATTTTATTTGTTCTCGCCCTTTCAAGCTTAGCCGTTTATTCAATTCTAGGCTCGGGCTGAGCATCCAACTCTAAGTATGCCCTCATCGGAGCCCTACGAGCCGTAGCCCAAACTATTTCATACGAAGTCAGCCTTGGCCTTATTTTACTTAGCATCATTCTTCTGACAGGAGGATTTACCTTACAGACCTTTAACACTGCCCAAGAAAGCATCTGATTAATCACCCCTGCTTGACCCCTTGCCGCTATGTGGTACATCTCAACACTAGCTGAAACCAATCGAGCCCCCTTTGACCTCACAGAGGGAGAATCAGAACTTGTTTCAGGATTTAACGTAGAATATGCCGGAGGACCATTCGCCCTATTTTTCCTAGCAGAATACGCAAACATCCTTCTAATAAACACACTTTCAACTATCCTTTTCTTAGGTGCATCCCACCTTCCTACCCTACCTGAACTTACAGCCATTAATTTAATAACGAAAGCTGCCCTCCTTTCAATCGTCTTCCTATGGGTTCGAGCATCCTACCCCCGATTCCGCTACGATCAACTTATACACCTGGTTTGAAAAAACTTTCTCCCTTTCACCCTGGCCCTTGTTATCTGACACCTCGCCCTCCCCATTGCCTTTGCAAGCCTACCGCCGCAACTTTAACCAATAAACCCTCGGAACCGTGCCCGAATGATAAGGATCACTTTGATAGAGTGACACATGGGGGTTCAAGTCCCCCCGGTTCCTAACAATAAACCCCGAGCAAGATCAGCTAATTAAGCTCTTGGGCCCATACCCCAAAAATATGGGTGAAAACCCCTTTCCTGCTACCCTAAACACGGCTTATTCACCTCATGGGCGAACTCTGCCACAAAGTATACCTTAATTTTAAACCCCTGTTTCACCCCATTAGAAAGAAGGGATTCGAACCCAAGCCAAAGAGATCAAAACTCTTAGTGCTTCCACTACACCACTTCCTAGCAAGATCAGCTAAATTAAGCTCTTGGGCTCATACCCCAATAATATGCGGTGAAACCCCCATTCGTGCTACAATGAGTCCCTACATCCTTTGTACCCTATTACTTAGCCTCGGACTAGGAACAACCCTCACATTTGCCAGCTCTCACTGACTGCTTGCCTGAATAGGCCTCGAGATTAACACACTCGCCATTATTCCGCTTATGGCTCAACACCACCACCCACGAGCCGCGGAAGCAGCCACTAAATATTTCCTTACACAAGCAACGGCTGCCGCCCTAATCTTGTTTGCGAGCACTACCAATGCTTGAATCACAGGAGAATGGGACATCCAACACCTCTCCCACCCCCTTGCAAACACAACCATCATTCTTGCCCTGGCCCTTAAAATAGGGCTAGCCCCAGTACATTTCTGACTTCCGGAAGTCCTTCAAGGCCTCGACCTGACAACGGGCCTAATCCTCTCTACCTGACAAAAACTTGCACCCTTTGCCCTTATTCTTCAAATGTCCCCCACTAACCCCTCCCTTCTAGTCTTCCTAGGACTCCTTTCCACGCTAGTGGGCGGATGAGGCGGATTAAACCAAACGCAATTGCGTAAAATCCTTGCTTATTCCTCTATCGCCCATCTTGGCTGAATAATTTTGATTTTGCAATTTGCCCCCACCCTTACCCTACTCTCCCTTCTCCTCTACATCACAATGACATCCACAACCTTTCTCACCTTTAAACTCAACGGTGCCACAAACATCAATTCTTTAGCCACTTCGTGGACTAAATCTCCTACCCTCACAGCCCTAGTACCCCTTTCGCTTCTATCTCTAGGAGGGCTACCCCCCCTTTCAGGTTTTATGCCCAAATGACTAATTCTTCAAGAACTAACAAAACAGAGCCTGCCGATAACCGCCACCATCGCGGCCCTCTCTGCCCTCCTCAGCCTATACTTCTACCTACGCCTGTGCTACGCAATAACCCTGACTATTGCACCAAACACACTTACCGCCCCCACCCCCTGGCGACTACCAAGTCTTCAGACCACTCTTCCTCTTGCCCTACTCATAATGCTCACCCTAGCTCTCCTTCCCCTTACTCCAACTACTCTTGCTCTTTTAAGCCCATAGTTTTTAGAGGTTTAGGCTAATTATGAAGACCGAGGGCCTTCAAAGCCCTAAGTGAGAGTGAAAACCTCTCAACCCCTATAAGACCTGCGGGACTTTATCCCACATCTTCTGCATGCAACGCAGACACTTTAATTAAGCCAAGGCCTCTCTAGAAAGGCAGGCCTCGATCCTACAAAAACTTAGTTAACAGCTAAGCGCCCTAACCAGCGAGCATCTTTCTACCTTTACCCCCCCCCGTGGGGGGGGGGGGGGGGGGGGGGTAAAGCCCCGATAGGCAGTTAGCCTATACCTCCAGATTTGCAATCTGGTGTTTCTAAAACTGCGAAGCTTGGTAAGAAGAGGGATCGAACCTCTGTCCGTGGAGCTACAATCCACTGCTTAAACACTCAGCCACCTTACCTGTGACAATCACACGCTGATTTTTCTCAACCAACCACAAAGACATCGGCACCCTCTACTTGCTGTTTGGTGCCTGAGCTGGAATAGTAGGCACAGCCTTAAGTCTCCTCATCCGAGCTGAACTAAGCCAACCAGGCGCCCTTCTAGGGGATGACCAGATTTATAATGTCATTGTTACCGCCCATGCCTTCGTAATAATCTTCTTTATAGTTATACCCATTATGATCGGCGGATTCGGAAACTGACTTATTCCACTAATAATCGGAGCCCCTGACATAGCTTTCCCCCGAATAAATAACATAAGCTTCTGACTTCTTCCCCCTTCCTTCCTTCTCCTCCTTGCATCTTCTGCTGTAGAAGCGGGGGCGGGCACAGGGTGAACAGTTTATCCTCCCCTTGCAAGCAACCTTGCACATGCTGGAGCCTCTGTTGACTTAACCATTTTTTCTCTTCACCTAGCAGGGATCTCTTCTATCTTAGGTGCTATTAACTTTATTACAACTATTATTAATATAAAACCCCCTGCAATTACTCAATACCAAACCCCTCTGTTTGTGTGAGCAGTACTAATTACTGCTGTACTTCTGCTACTCTCTCTTCCTGTCCTAGCAGCCGGAATTACAATACTACTGACAGATCGAAACCTTAACACCACCTTCTTCGACCCAGCAGGAGGGGGAGACCCAATTCTTTACCAACACCTCTTCTGATTTTTTGGGCACCCAGAAGTGTATATTCTTATCCTTCCCGGGTTTGGGATGATCTCTCACATCGTCGCCTACTACTCAGGGAAAAAAGAACCCTTCGGCTACATGGGCATGGTTTGAGCCATAATGGCCATCGGCCTCCTTGGCTTTATCGTGTGAGCCCACCACATATTTACAGTAGGGATGGATGTAGACACACGAGCCTACTTCACATCTGCCACTATAATTATTGCCATCCCCACCGGAGTCAAAGTCTTTAGCTGACTCGCCACCCTCCATGGAGGAACCATTAAATGAGACACACCCATACTGTGAGCTCTAGGCTTTATTTTTTTATTTACTGTCGGCGGACTAACAGGAATTGTCTTATCAAACTCATCTCTAGATATTGTCCTACACGACACATATTATGTTGTAGCACATTTCCACTATGTCCTCTCTATGGGCGCTGTATTCGCAATCATAGCGGGCTTCGTTCACTGATTCCCCCTATTTTCCGGGTATACCCTTCATAGCACATGAACAAAAATTCATTTTGGAGTAATGTTTGTTGGGGTAAATGTCACATTTTTCCCACAGCACTTCCTAGGTCTTGCAGGTATACCACGCCGATACTCTGATTATCCTGATGCCTACACCCTGTGAAACACAGTCTCCTCTATTGGATCAATAATCTCCCTTGTTGCCGTAATCATGTTCCTATTTATTATTTGAGAAGCTTTCGCCGCCAAGCGGGAAGTGGCACATGTAGACATAACCTCTACAAACGTAGAATGACTACACGGCTGCCCACCGCCCTACCACACATTTGAGGAACCTGCATTCGTCCAAGTAAAAACCCACTAGGCCGAGAAAGGAGGGAATCGAACCCCCATATAATGGTTTCAAGCCACTCGCATCACCACTCTGCCACTTTCTTTATGAAACACTAGTAAAAATGCACATTACATTGCCTTGTCAAGGCAAGATTGTGGGTTGAAATCCCACGTGTCTCGCACCAAATCTAATGGCACACCCCTCACAACTCGGATTCCAAGACGCAGCCTCCCCTGTTATAGAAGAGCTGCTTCACTTCCATGACCACGCTTTAATAATTGTCTTACTCATTAGCACATTTGTTCTTTACATTCTTGTAGCGATAGTAACCACAAAACTTACGGACAAGTATATCTTAGACTCCCAAGAAATTGAAATCATTTGAACCATCCTCCCAGCAGTCATTCTTATTCTGATTGCCCTACCTTCTTTACGCATCCTTTACCTCATAGACGAAATTACCGACCCACACCTCACAATTAAAGCAATAGGTCATCAATGATACTGAAGCTATGAATACACAGATTACGAAGACCTCGGGTTTGACTCATACATAGTCCCCACCCAAGACCTGACACCAGGCCAATTCCGCCTTCTTGAAGCAGACCATCGAATAGTAATCCCGGTCGAATCACCTATTCGTATTTTAGTTTCCGCTGAAGACGTTCTTCACTCCTGAGCTGTTCCTGCACTTGGAGTAAAAATAGACGCAGTCCCAGGCCGCTTAAACCAAACCGCCTTCATTACCTCCCGCCCAGGTGTATTTTACGGACAATGCTCTGAAATTTGTGGGGCAAACCACAGCTTCATACCCATTGTTGTTGAGGCAGTACCCCTAGAGCACTTTGAAACATGATCCTCACTTATACTTGAAGACGCCTCACTAGGAAGCTAATTTAGGATCAGCATTAGCCTTTTAAGCTAAAGACAGGTGGCTCCTAACCACCCCTAGTGACTATGCCCCAATTAAACCCAAACCCCTGGTTCGCCATCCTAGTATTTTCCTGATTAGTCTTCCTGATTGTTCTTCCCCCCAAAGTAGTAAACCACGTCTTTCCTAATGACCCTGCAGCACAAAATGTAGAAAAACAGGCATATGCCCCCTGACACTGACCATGATACTAAACTTCTTCGACCAATTTATAAGCCCCACACTTCTAGGAATCCCCTTAATTGTTCTTGCCCTAACCCTTCCTTGAGCCCTTTTCCCGGTTCCATCCCCCCGCTGATATGATAGCCGCCTCTTAGCTTTACAAAACTGATTTATTAACCGGTACACACAACAGCTTCTTCTCCCCCTTAACTTAGGAGGGCACAAATGAGCAACCCTGCTCACCTCTCTTATGCTTTACCTGATAACACTGAACATGCTAGGCCTTCTTCCATACACCTACACCCCCACAACTCAGCTTTCCTTAAACCTGGGCCTGGCTGTTCCTCTTTGACTTGCTACAGTATTAATCGGGCTCCGAAATGAACCCACGCACGCCCTAGCCCACCTGTTGCCAGAAGGTACCCCCACACCCCTGATTCCTGTTTTGATTATTATCGAAACCATTAGCCTTTTTATCCGCCCACTTGCCCTGGGCGTACGGTTAACAGCCAACCTCACTGCTGGCCACCTTCTTATGCAACTTATCGCAACGGCTGCCTTTGTTCTCCTTCCCCTTATGCCCACAGTAGCCATCTTAACGGCCATCGTTCTCTTCCTCCTCACCCTTTTAGAAATTGCCGTTGCTCTTATTCAAGCATATGTATTTGTACTTCTTCTAAGCCTCTATCTACAAGAAAACGTTTAATGGCTCACCAAGCTCACGCATTTCACATAGTTGACCCAAGCCCCTGACCCCTGACGGGCGCAATTGCTGCCCTTCTAATAACATCCGGACTTGCAACATGATTCCACTATAACTCAACCACCTTAATAACCCTGGGAACAATGCTTCTCCTCTTAACAATGTACCAATGATGACGAGATATCGTTCGAGAAGGCACATTCCAAGGACATCACACCCCTCCCGTACAAAAAGGCCTCCGCTATGGGATGGTCCTCTTTATTACCTCTGAAGTCTTCTTCTTCCTTGGATTCTTCTGGGCCTTCTATCACTCTAGTCTTGCCCCCACCCCTGAACTAGGCGGGTGCTGACCACCAACCGGCATTATTACTCTTGACCCATTTGAAGTCCCACTTCTTAATACCGCAGTACTTTTAGCTTCTGGGGTAACCGTAACATGAGCCCATCACAGCATTATGGAAGGCGAACGAAAACAAACAATTCAATCCCTTACTTTAACCATTCTTCTTGGATTTTATTTTACTTTCTTACAAGGCATGGAATACTATGAAGCCCCATTTACAATTGCTGACGGAGTCTATGGTTCAACTTTCTTTGTTGCAACCGGCTTCCACGGCCTCCATGTAATTATTGGCTCAACCTTCCTTGCTATCTGCCTTATACGACAAATTCAATACCACTTTACATCCCAACACCACTTCGGATTCGAAGCAGCCGCCTGGTACTGACATTTCGTAGACGTCGTATGGCTATTCCTTTATATTTCCATCTACTGATGAGGCTCATAATCTTTCTAGTACAGATGCAAGTACACGTGACTTCCAATCACCCGGCCCTGGTTAGACCCCAGGGAAAGATAATGAACCTGGTCTCAACAGTTCTATTGATTGCCTTAACCCTATCTTCAATCCTAGCCCTAGTTTCTTTCTGACTTCCCCAACTCAACCCAGACACCGAAAAACTATCCCCCTATGAATGCGGCTTCGACCCCCTCGGGTCGGCACGCCTACCATTTTCCCTACGTTTCTTCTTAGTTGCTATTCTTTTCCTTCTTTTTGACCTAGAAATTGCTCTCTTGCTCCCCCTTCCATGAGGGGACCAACTAACCACCCCCACCCATACATTTTATTGAGCAACAGCCGTCCTATCCCTTCTCACCCTGGGCCTAGCCTACGAGTGAACCCAAGGAGGCCTAGAATGAGCTGAATAGGCAGTTAGTCCAAAACAAGACATTTGATTTCGGCTCAAAAGATCGTGGTTAAAATCCACAACTGCCTTATGACTCCCACCCACTTTGCCTTTTCATCAGCTTTCTTATTAGGCCTTATGGGACTGGCATTCCACCGGACTCACCTTTTATCAGCCCTTCTCTGCCTCGAAGGTATAATACTCTCCCTCTTTATTGCCCTTTCACTATGAACCCTTCAGCTAGAGACCACCGGCTACTCAGCGGCACCAATACTTTTACTCGCCTTTTCAGCCTGTGAAGCAAGCGCTGGGCTCGCACTACTAGTTGCCACCGCACGAACACACGGCACAGACCGACTCCAAAGCCTAAACCTTCTTCAATGTTAAAAATTCTCCTCCCAACACTTATATTATTCCCAACAATCTGATTGGCCAATAAAAAATGACTATGAACGATCTCCCTCACACAAAGCCTACTGATTGCCCTTATTAGCCTTTCTTGACTTAAGAACTCGGCGGAAACAGGGTGGTCTACACTTAACACCTACTCAGGCACAGACCCCTTATCAACCCCCCTTCTGGTTCTTTCTTGCTGACTGCTCCCACTCATAATCCTTGCTAGTCGAAACCACATTTCCACCGAACCTTATAATCGCCAACGAACCTATATCTCTCTTCTTACCTCCCTTCAAGTATTCCTAATTTTAGCATTCAGCGCTACAGAGATTATTATATTTTATGTAATGTTTGAAGCTACCCTAGTTCCAACACTTTTTATTATTACACGATGAGGAAATCAGACAGAACGCCTTAACGCAGGCACTTATTTTCTATTTTACACATTAGCAGGATCACTTCCCCTCCTTGTAGCTCTCCTCCTCTTACAAAATGACACAGGCACTCTCTCTATATTAACCCTTCAATACGCCAACCCCCTTAACCTTTCTTCCTGAGGAGACAAACTATGATGAGCCGCCTGCCTTTTAGCTTTTCTAGTCAAGATACCCCTCTACGGAGTCCACCTATGGCTTCCAAAAGCACACGTTGAAGCACCCGTCGCCGGATCAATAGTCCTCGCTGCCGTTCTTCTAAAACTTGGGGGCTATGGGATAATGCGAATAATATTAGTATTAGACCCCCTATCAAAAGAACTAGCTTACCCATTTATTGTACTTGCCCTATGAGGAATTATTATAACAGGCTCGATCTGCCTCCGCCAAACAGACCTTAAATCACTAATCGCTTATTCCTCTGTAAGCCACATAGGCCTTGTTGCAGGGGGAATTTTAATCCAAACACCCTGAGGTTTTACAGGGGCTCTAATTTTAATAATTGCACATGGCCTTGCATCCTCTGCTTTATTCTGCCTAGCCAACACAAGCTACGAACGAACACACAGCCGGACGATACTCCTTGCACGAGGCCTCCAAATGGTACTCCCCTTAATAGCTGCCTGATGATTCCTCGCTAGCCTAGCAAACCTAGCCCTTCCCCCTCTTCCTAACCTTATGGGAGAACTTATAATTATTTCCTCCCTTTTTAACTGGTCTTATTGAACCCTTGTTTTAACTGGAGCAGGGACCCTAATTACCGCAGGTTACTCCCTTTATCTATTCTTAATCACTCAACGAGGGCCTATCCCCCTTCACATTCTCACCCTAAACCCCACCCACACCCGAGAACACCTGCTTATTGTACTTCACCTGCTTCCCCTTTTTCTACTAATTTTAAAACCAGAACTCATCTGAGGCTGATGCTTCTGTAAACATAGTTTAACAAAAACATTAGATTGTGATTCTAAAGATAGAGGTTAAAATCCTCCTGTTCACCGAGAGAGGCCCGACGGCGATAATGACTGCTAATCCTTTATCTCCTTGGTTAAACCCCAAGGCTCACTCGAGCTTCTAAAGGATAACAGCCTATCCGTTGGTCTTAGGAACCAAAAACTCTTGGTGCAAATCCAAGTAGAAGCTATGCACCCAACAACACTTATTATAAGTTCCTCCCTTCTCCTAATCTTTTCTTTATTAATCTTCCCCCTCCTTACTACTCTTACCCCAAACACCCAAGGAGAAAACTGAGCCCTTTCACAAGTCGCAATAGCAGTAAAAATAGCATTTTTTACAAGCCTCCTCCCCCTATTTATTTTCCTGAACGAGGGGGCAGAAACAATCATCACCAACTGAAGCTGAATAAATACCCTAACCTTTGACATTAACCTCAGCTTTAAATTTGACCACTATTCTATTATTTTTACACCTATTGCCCTGTATGTCACATGATCCATCCTAGAGTTTGCATCCTGATATATGCACTCGGACCCAAACATGAACCGCTTTTTTAAGTACCTTCTTCTATTTTTAGTAGCAATAATTATCCTCGTCACAGCCAATAACATGTTTCAACTATTTATTGGGTGAGAAGGGGTCGGAATTATATCCTTCCTCCTAATTGGCTGATGATACGGACGAGCAGATGCCAACACCGCAGCCCTTCAAGCAGTAATTTATAACCGGGTGGGGGATATTGGCCTTATTTTAACCATAGCCTGACTAGCCACTAACATAAACTCATGAGAAATACAACAAATATTTGCTTCCCCAAACCAGCGAGACCTAACCCTCCCCCTCATAGGCCTAATCTTAGCAGCTACTGGCAAGTCAGCACAATTCGGCCTTCACCCATGACTTCCATCGGCCATAGAAGGTCCAACCCCTGTCTCAGCCCTACTTCACTCAAGTACAATGGTAGTAGCTGGAATCTTTCTGCTAATCCGCCTCAGCCCATTAATAGAAAACAATCAAACTGCTCTAACAACCTGTCTTTGTCTAGGAGCCTTAACCACCCTATTCACAGCCACCTGTGCCCTAACCCAAAATGATATTAAAAAAATCGTAGCCTTCTCCACCTCAAGTCAACTCGGCCTTATAATAGTAACAATTGGACTTAACCAACCCCAACTTGCATTCTTACATATCTGCACACATGCCTTTTTTAAAGCCATACTATTTTTATGCTCGGGGTCTATTATTCACAGCCTAAACGACGAGCAAGACATCCGTAAAATAGGCGGACTCCACCGCCTCACCCCCTTCACCTCTGCCTGTTTCACCATTGGCAGCCTTGCCCTAACAGGCACCCCCTTCTTGGCAGGATTCTTCTCTAAAGATGCCATTATTGAAGCCCTAAACACATCCTACCTAAACGCCTGAGCCCTTACCTTAACATTACTAGCCACCTCCTTTACAGCCATCTACAGTCTTCGAGTAATCTTCTTCGTATCTATAGGACACCCCCGATTCCTTCCTCTCTCCCCAATCAACGAAAATAACCCGATAGTGATTAACCCTATTAAACGCCTAGCCTGAGGGAGTATTTTAGCAGGCCTCCTACTAACCACCAACTTCCTCCCCCTAAAAACCCCCGTCATAACAATACCTCCCCTCCTAAAACTTTCCGCCCTAGTGGTCACCATCTTAGGCCTTTTAACAGCATTAGAGCTAGCCTCTCTAACCAGCAAACAATATAAACCATCACCCTGAATTCCATCACACAACTTCTCCAATATATTAGGCTACTTCCCAGCCATTATTCACCGACTAACCCCTAAAATCAACCTAACCCTTGGCCAAACTATTGCCACCCAACTAGTGGACCAAACATGACTAGAGAAGTCGGGACCAAAGGCAGCCACTTCCAGCCATATCCCCCTAGCTTCTACTACAAGCAATATGCAACAAGGAATAATTAAAACCTACCTCACCCTATTCTTCCTCACGCTAACCCTAACTACCCTAATCGTTTTTTACTAAACCGCCCGGAGGGTTCCACGACTTAACCCCCGAGTTAACTCAAGGACCACTAGTAAGGCTAGTAATAATACTCACGCACACACTACAAGCATCCCTCCACCAAACGAATACATTAAGGCCACCCCGCCCACATCACCTCGCAACACAACAAATTCTTTAAACTCATCCACCGCCACTCAAGATACTCCATACCACCCCCCTCAGAATCACCCTGCGGCTAACGCAACCCCTAACAAATACAACACCACATAACCTAGAACAGACCGATCTCCCCAGGACACAGGAAACGGCTCCGCAGCCAAGGCTGCCGAATACGCAAACACTACTAATATACCTCCTAAATAGATCAAGAATAAAACCAAAGACAAGAAGGACCCTCCCTGTGCCACCAACAACCCACAACCAAAACCAGCCGCTAAAACCAGCCCAAGGGCTGCAAAGTAAGGTGCGGGATTAGAAGCCACTGCAACTAAACCAGCCACTAAACCAAACAAAAATAAGGACATAAAATAAGTCATAGTTCTTACCCGGACTTTAACCAGGACCAATGGCTTGAAAAACCACCGTTGTTACTCAACTACAAGAACCCTAATGGCCCTCCGAAAAACCCACCCTTTACTAAAAATCGCTAATGACGCACTCGTTGACCTTCCCACCCCCTCAAACATTTCTGCGTGGTGAAACTTCGGCTCCCTACTAGGCCTCTGCCTTATCACACAGATCCTTACAGGACTATTCTTAGCCATACATTACACCTCCGACATCGCCACAGCCTTTTCCTCAGTAACCCACATCTGCCGAGATGTAAACTACGGCTGACTAATCCGGAATATGCACGCCAACGGCGCCTCATTTTTCTTTATCTGTATTTACATACATATTGCCCGAGGCCTTTACTACGGATCCTATCTTTACATGGAAACTTGAAATGTAGGCGTAATCTTGCTCCTCCTGGTTATAATGACTGCATTCGTAGGATATGTACTACCCTGAGGACAAATATCTTTCTGAGGTGCAACTGTAATCACTAATCTTCTTTCAGCAGTCCCTTACGTAGGGAATGCTTTAGTACAATGAATTTGAGGGGGCTTTTCCGTTGACAACGCCACCCTTACACGATTCTTCGCCTTCCATTTTCTTTTCCCATTCGTTATTTTAGCTGTTACAGTCATTCATCTCCTTTTCCTTCATGAAACAGGATCAAATAACCCCGCAGGTCTAAACTCAGACGCAGACAAAATCTCTTTCCACCCGTATTTCTCTTATAAAGACCTCCTTGGCTTCGTCATTATAATGATAGCCCTAACCACCCTGGCTCTTTTTACCCCCAACCTACTTGGAGACCCGGACAATTTTACTCCCGCTAACCCATTAGTTACCCCTCCGCATATTAAGCCAGAGTGATATTTTCTCTTTGCATACGCTATCCTTCGTTCGATTCCCAATAAACTTGGAGGTGTACTTGCTTTACTAGCCTCCATTTTAGTTCTAATACTAGTTCCATTTCTTCATACCTCTAAACAACGAGGCCTTACATTTCGACCACTTACTCAACTGTTGTTCTGGACTTTTGTTGCCAATGTAATTATCTTAACTTGAATTGGGGGAATACCAGTAGAACACCCTTTTATCATTATTGGTCAAGTAGCATCTTTCCTTTATTTCTTTCTCCTCCTTGTTCTCTCACCTATCGCAGGGTGAATGGAGAATAAGGCCCTTAAATGAGCTTGCCCTAGTAGCTCAGCTTCAGAGCGCCGGTCTTGTAAACCGGAGGCCAGAGGTTAAATTCCTCTCTAGTGCTTCAAGGGGAGGAGGGTCTAACTCCCGTCTTTAGCTCCCAAAGCTAAAATTTTTCTTAAACTACCCCTTGTTTTCGCACGGCTCGATCCCAGCAACCAAAATTTTTATGTACCAATACATTCGTTGTATTTACCCATAACCCCTCATTAGGAACCTTTTCTCCCGGTATTTTAATACATTTATATGTATAATCAACATTAGTCGAATGGACCCATTCATACATCAGCATTTAGTGTAAACCCACGGAGCGGGGCCGATGAAGACTCTCGATTCAGTTAACAGATTTTCATGGAGTAACACCACACCCTGAATCTAAGGGGCTTACAGATCATCGCACCCACATCTATAACCTCCAATGGTACAATATGTAGTAAGAACCTACCAAAAGTGATTTCTAAATGCTTATCATTAATGATAGTGAATGACTAACCTCGTGGGGGTTTCTAACAGTGGAGTATTCCGGCATTTGGCTCCTATTTCAGGGCCATGATACTGATTTTCCCCCTAGCTAAAAGCTGAATTTTGTCAGGCATAAGTTAATGGTGGGGTTCTTCTATTGAATAACCCACCATGCCAGGCACGCTCTCCAAAGGGCTACTGGTATCTTTTTTTTTTTTCCCTTTCATCAAACATTTCACAGTGCATACAGACCAGTAAGATAAAGGTTGAACTATTTACTTGCTAAGGCCCCATAATGTTCAGTGTTGTAAAGACATACCATAATTAACCACATGTATAATTTCAAGAGCATAATATACATATTTTTTCACCTGAAATTTCATATAACACGTTTTTAAAATTTAGGTTTTTGGTTAAACCCCCCTACCCCCCTACTCCCCTGAGATTCTATTCATTCTGTGAAACCCCCAAAACACAGAAAAACCTCAAGCGAGCCGCTAAAATAACAAATTTGTTAAACATATTATCTTTATTTTTACCCTTTTAAAAATCTATATAGTTTAATCGACCTAAAACTTTCATGTTTCTTTGATATCAAAATATGAAAATTTTATGTAGCAAATTTATGCACACAAACCTATATACCCGCCCCCTGCCTTCAACCAAGCACTAAAACCATTTCTTCGAGGGGCCCAAAGACATCTATTTAATTTAAGATAAACCCCTGATAAATTTATTCTTTCATGTTTCTTTGATATCAAAATATGAAAATTTTATGTAGCAAATTTATGCACACAAACCTATATACCCGCCCCCTGCCTTCAACCAAGCACTAAAACCATTTCTTCGAGGGGCCCAAAGACATCTATTTAATTTAAGATAAACCCCTGATAAATTTATTCTTTCATGTTTCTTTGATATCAAAATATGAAAATTTTATGTAGCAAATTTATGCACACAAACCCCCCTCCATATCTCGT